ATTTTTATTAATTCTTTTTGAAACTCCCTTACCCCATAGAGATATTGAATAGAAAGGTATTTTTTGTTTGCCACTATAATTTTGAAAATAAACATTTAAATGTCCCTCAAAAGTAAGTAAATAGATCCGAAACATATAAAATGCGGTTAATCCGGCAGTAACCCAGGCTATTATTGCAAAAATCGTAGAATACAACCAAGTATCATTAAGAATTTCATCTTTGGACCAAAAACAAGCCAAAGGCGGAATACCACAAAGAGAGAGTGTACCTAATAAAAAAGCATTTTTGGTAATTGGTACATGTTTTTTTAAACCTCCCATAAGAATCATATTCTGACTTTTATAGGGAGAATAGCCAACAATCCCTTCCATTGAATGAATAACGGATCCAGATCCTAAAAATAACAATGCTTTGGAATAGGCATGAGTAATCAAATGAAATAAAGCACTTCGATAAGACCCCATACCAAGAGCTAACATCATATAACCCAATTGAGACATTGTGGAATAGGCTAAACCTCTCTTAATGTCTTTTTGAGCAAGAGCTAAAGTTGCTCCTAATAACACTGTTATTATTGCCATCAACGAGATTAAATTCATTATGGAAGGTATAACTATGAAAAGCGGAAGAAGCCGAGCTACAAGAAAAATTCCTGCCGCTACCATAGTAGCAGCGTGTATAAGAGCGGAAATCGGAGTAGGCCCTTCCATAGCATCGGGCAACCATATATGAAGGGGAAATTGTGCAGATTTAGCAATGGCACCAGCAAATAAGAGAACAGCACACAAAGTAACAAATAAAAAATTGACCTCGTTATTAGAAATTAAGTCATTGAATATTTCAAATAAATCCTGAAATTCGAAACTACCCGTTATCCAATAAAAACCTAAAATTCCTAATAATAAACCAAAATCCCCTACACGATTTGTTACAAAAGCTTTTTGGCAAGCATTTGCTGCAAGAGGTCGTGTGAACCAAAATCCTATTAATAAATAGGAACACATTCCAACCAATTCCCAAAAAATATAAATTTGTATCAAATTCGAACTAGTAACTAATCCTAACATGGAAGTACTGAAAAAACTCATATAAGCAAAAAATCTCAAATATGCTTGATCATAAGCCATATAATTATCACTATAAATAAGAACCATAATTCCAACGGTAGTGATTAACATTGACATAATAGAAGTAAGTGGATCTATCAAATAGCCGAATTCTAAAGAAAAATCGTTAGTAATGGTCCAAGACCATACATATTGATAACTAGAATTGCTATTTATTTGCTGAATAGACAGATTCATTGAAAAAATCATGACTATACTTAACAATAAAACACTATGAAAAGACCACATGCGACGCAAATTTTTTGTTGCCGTCGGAAAAAGAAGAAGTCCCACCCCTAGTAATATAGGAACGGGAAGTGGGATGAAGGGTATGAGCCACCCGTATTGATATGTCTGTTGCATAAAAAGCTTTTTGAATTATGAATTTCCTAATTTATTGTTTCCGATTGACCGGATCTTACCTTTTTGAAAGGAGTCAAAAAAAGTCAAGATATGAACTAAGTTAAACAAATTTAAATAGAAATTTCTAAGCCTTTCTTCTTACTTTACTTATACTTATTTACTTATTCTTAACTTTCTTTATTTTATTTTTTATTTATTTTTATAAATTTTTATAAATTCTAAATACTTCAAATATTCAATTCAAATCAAGAAGTTACATTTGGTCAAATGATATAAATGATATAAAACAGAGTAATTCCTAATTTTTTTTTCCAATTTGAAAATTAAACCTACCCCGTTTAACCGGTTAATAAAAAAGAAAATGAAAACGGAAGGTTGGATTCTTTTTTTTATTATTATTAAGATTTAATTCGATTCCTACGGTGCAACAGATTCTATATCTATAGACTTTAATGCGAAAGAATATCAAATAAAGATAGTAATCAATCGAATGAATAAAAACAATTTGAAAGCGATTATACGGAATAAAAAAAATAACATATCTTCGCCTTTCTCTATTTAGCTATTTCTAGTATTTAGAGTACGCGAAATATTATTTTAGAAATGCGATTTTCATATATCTTTCCCCCCCCCGCCTTAGCTTTCTTTTTTTCCGAAAAGAAAAAGAATATTAATTCAAGAATAAGAATAAATAGAAAAAAAAAAGTAAAAAGTAAAGAAGGATTTGGTTTGAACAATAGATGTCTTTCACATCCAACTAAAACGAAAAGTAATCCTTTTTATCTTAAATGGCCGTTCCAAAAAAACGTATTTCTACATCAAAAAAGCGTATTCGGAAAAATATTTGGAAAAGGAAGGGATATTGGACAGCATTAAAAGCTTTTTCGTTAGGGAAATCTCTTTCTACAGGAAATTCAAAAAGTTTTTTTGTGCAACAAAAAAATTAACAAATTTAGTAATTCAAAATTTCAATAATCCGAATCAACTCGAAAAAAGAAATTGACCCATTTCCTATTTGCTACAAATTTTGAATTTCCTATTGAGTTAAGCTAATCAATATAAAATAGCACTCAGTTCCTTCTTTTCTATTTTTAAAAATAGAAATTTAGCTTTTTACTGATTACTGAATTCTAAAAATAGAATACTTTCCTTGTTTCCTTGTTTTTGTTGACAAACACATAAATACAAGAAAAAAAGGGGTTTATCCTTCTTTTTTTTTTTAGTGTATTTTCTCATTTACAAGATGGGGAGAGGGTTTTTCCCCATCGAACTATTTGTTTGTTAGAGTTACGATAATAAAATTTTTTATTTTTCTCCCTTTTTATCTATCTATAAAAAAGGGTATAATTTTTGAATTTGAATTTCATTTTTATTGAAAGTAATAGATTCGATTTAACCTTACTTAACCCCTTTTATATATTTCTATAAATTACTATATAGAATATAGAATGGTATAGAATATAGAATGGTAAATTTCTGAAATTAAAAAAATGAGAAAATAAATGAGAAAAAGTTCATTAAAAAATGAAAACAAAAACATTTTTTAGGATAGAACTTTCTCTTTCTAGTTACAAGAGTTCCATTCTAAGAGAACAGAAAATACACGAAAAATCCCAAGAGGCTAAGACCCTAAACTAAAATAACGAACTTTCAAATCCCTATTATTATTTTGTATTATTTTTTTTTTCAGAAAAAAAATCAAAATATTGTGCTGAATTAGCCTCTTCAATCTCGACGATTGTTTATTCATAAGCTATTATAAGTTCAAGACAAGCCGCTATGGTGAAATTGGTAGACACGCTGCTCTTAGGAAGCAGTGCTAGAGCATCTCGGTTCGAGTCCGAGTGGCGGCATGTCATCTTCTAAAAAAGAGAAATAGATCCTATAATGAATTCAACTCCCAATTCCCATTTAAGAGACTCTTCTTTTTTTTATGATATTTTCAACCTTAGAACATATATTAACTCATATTTCCCTTTCTATTGTTTCAATCGTAATTACAATTCGTTTAATAACCCTTTTTTGCGTAGATGAAATCGTACAACTGTATGATTCATCCGAAAAGGGTCTGATAGTTTGTTTTTCCTGTATAACAGGATTATTAGTTACACGTTGGATTGATTCGGGTCATTTTCCACTAAGTGATTTATATGAATCATTAATCTTCCTTTCGTGGTGTTTCTCCATTATTCATATAGTTCCGTATTTCAAACAAAATACAAATTTATTAAGCACAATAACCGGTTCAAGTGCTATTTTTACCCAGGGCTTTGCTACTTCCGGACTTTTAACTCAAATACACCAATCTTCAATATTAGTACCCGCTCTTCAATCCGAGTGGTTATTAATGCACGTAACTATGATGATATTGGGCTATGCGTCCCTTTTGTGTGGATCATTATTATCAGTAGCACTTGTAGTCATTACATTTCGAAAAAACATAAAGATTCTTTGTAAAAGTACTCTTTTAAAAAAAGAGTCGTTTTTCGTTGGTGAAATTGAATACATAAATAAAAGAAGCAATCTTTTACAAACTACTTCTTTTTTTTCGGGTAAGAATTATTACAGATCTCAATTAATTCAACAATTGGATTATTGGAGTTATCGGATTATTAGTCTAGGTTTTTTTTTTTTAACCATAGGTATTCTGTCAGGAGCAGTATGGGCTAACGAAGCTTGGGGATCCTATTGGAATTGGGATCCAAAAGAAACTTGGGCATTTATTACTTGGATCGTATTCGCGATTTATTTACATACTCGAACAAATATAAACCCGCAAGGTGCAAATTCGGCAATTGTAGCGTCTATAGGCTTTCTTATAATTTGGATATGCTATTTTGGGGTTAATCTATTAGGACTAGGACTACATAGTTATGGTTCGTTTACATTAACATCTAATTGAATTCACGAAAGTATCTTACGAACACAACACATTCACATTACGGTACATATAAACAAATTTTACGTGAATGGGCATGAACCATGCGAATCAATACAATATTTGATTCGCATGGTTCGTGCCCATATGGGGTTCAAATTCTTATTTTTTATTATTCTAAATTTTAGCAATTTGCGAGAAGGAAAAGTTCTCTTTTTTCATTCTACAACTTTTTCATTGTAAAGTGAAAGGTTTTAAAATCATGAATAGCAAAAAACTATTTAGAAAAAGAATTAGATAGTATAACTTCAACTTTGTCAACCGATAGTGACAGAACGAAATCGGGGTACATACCAATACCCAGTACGGGTAAAAAGAGAGAAATCGAAAGAAATAACTCTCGCGGCCCAGAATCAAAAAAATAAGAATTTGGAACGTTAAAAAGCTTATATCCATAAAACATCTGACGTGACATAGATAATGAATAAATAGGAGTTAATATCATTCCAATTGCCATTACAAAAGTAATGAGTATTTTTGGAATTAAAAAAAATTTGTGACTGGTAATTATTCCAAAAAATACTATCAATTCAGCAACAAAGCCACTCATACCCGGTAATGCAAGGGAAGCCATCGCAAAGCTACTAAACATCGTGAATATTTTTGGCATTGTGATAGCTATTCCGCCCATTTCGTCAAGATAAAGAAGGCGTGTTCTATCATAAGTTGTCCCTGCCAAGAAAAAAAGTGCAGCACCAATAAATCCATGAGAGATTATTTGTAAAAGAGCTCCGTTGAGTCCTGTATCAGTTATAGAACCAATTCCGATAATTAGGAAACCCATATGAGATACAGAAGAATAGGCTATTCTTTTTTTTAAATTCCCTTGGCCAAGAGATGTTGAAGCTGCATAAATTATTTGGATTGCGCCTACTATCACTAACCAAGGGGAAAATAGATAATGGGCGTGAGATAATAATTCTATATTGATGCGAGCCAGTCCATACACTCCCATTTTTAATAAGATTCCAGCTAGAAGCATACAAGTACTGTAATGTGCTTCTCCGTGGGTATCTGGTAACCACGTATGTAGGGGTATAATCGGCGATTTGACAGCAAAAGCAATAAAAAATCCAATATAAAATATTATTTCTAAGACCACAGGATACGACTGATTAGCTGATGTTTCAAAATTTAATGTTGGTTGATTAGAACCATATAAACCTATACCAAGAACTCCCATTAGGAGAAAAATGGAGCCCCCCGCTGTGTACAAAATAAATTTTGTAGCCGAGTACAGACGTTTCTTTCCCCCCCACATGGATAGAAGTAGATAAACGGGAATTAATTCTAACTCCCACATGATAAAAAAAAGTAAAAGGTTGCGAGAAGAAAATAATCCTATTTGACCACTGTACATTGCTAACATCAGGAAATGAAATAATCGAGAATCTCGAGTAACAGGCCAAGCCGATAAAGTAGCTAAGGGGGTGATGAATCCCGTTAGTAAAATGGGTCCTATAGAAAGTCCATCTATTCCCAATCTCCAATGGAAATCAAAAAGGTGGATCCATTTATAATCCTCCAATAGTTGGATTAACGGATCGTCCGGGTGGAAATGATAACAGAATGTATACACCGTTAGAAGGAGTTCTAAAACACATATACATATAGTATACCACCTAACTACCCTATTTCCCCTATGGGGGAGAAAGAAAATTAAGGAACCTGCAGATATTGGCAAAACTACAATTATGGTTAACCAAGGAAAAAAATTCGTGGTAAAGACAAGATGCGCTTGGACCAGAAAGACCCGTGCTCAAAAATCAAAATATCTTGAGCACGGGTCTTGTCGGTAAAAAAAAAAAAAAAAGAAAATGGATTCAAGTAGAGTTTATTGGAACGTATCAATAAGCTAGACCCATACTGCGAGTTGTTTCAGCCCCTAAATAAACCCGAACACTCAAGAAATCCGTTGGACAGGCGGATTCACATCTTTTACAACCAACGCAGTCTTCCGTTCTTGGAGCCGAAGCAATTTGTTTAGCTTTACACCCGTCCCAAGGTATCATTTCTAATACATCGGTCGGGCAGGCTCGGACACATTGAGTACATCCTATACATGTATCATAAATCTTTACTGAATGTGACATTGGATCTATACATTTTTAAACATCATAAATTTTCGACCTAGTAAGCTTATAAACAAATCCTACCAGGTAAATCAACAAGTTATCAGAATTTTTCTAATCAATTTACTTCTGGACTGCTTTATTATAAAAGAAAGGGCCAAAATACTTTGATTTCTTATGTTTATGTTTCTTTTACAGAGAAGATTATACCTTAAATTGGAATTTCTTTAAGAATATTCGAATTCTTATGATTAAGACTACTTATTCAACAAATTCGATTGGTTAATACGAGTTGATTTTCGATTACGATAAATTGATGAAACAATAGCCAGCCCAATGGCTGCTTCAGCGGCTGCAATGGCTATAACAAAAATTGAGAAAATATCTCCCCTTAATTGACGATTATCAAAAAAATCAGAAAATGTTACAAAATTTATATTAACTGCATTCAATATAAGTTCAAGACACATAAGGGCTCTAACCATATTTCGACTTGTGATCAATCCATAGATACCCATAGAAAATAAATAGGCACTCAAAACAAGTACATGTTCGAGCATCATTAAGCAACTCCTTAGCAATCTCATTCATTTCAATCTAAATAACAATTCAATTGATTTGATTGAATCACATATAACAAGCATGGAATATTTTAATTGCTTATTTTTTATTGACGAGCTACAGCAATTGCACCTATTAAAGCAACTAAAAGAATTATTGAAATGAGTTCAAATGGAAGAAAAAAATCCGTTGATAAATGAATTCCAATTTGTTGACTATTGCTTATCAAATCTTGTTCTAGAACCTGGTTTGATCTTGTAGTCCAAATAATCCCGTACCATGACGTATCTGGAATAGTAGTAATTAGTGAAATAAAAAGACTTGTGCAAACCACCGAAGTAACCCCATCCCCAACAGTCCAAAGGCGAGAATCTTTGTAATATTCTGAACCACTCATGAACATCACAGCAAAAAGAATTAAAACATTTACAGCCCCTACGTAAATAAGTAGTTGCGCGGCAGCTACAAAATAAGAACTCAATAGAATATAGAATAAGGATATACAAACAAGAACCAATCCTAACGAAAAGGCAGAATCAATTGGATTGGGAAGTAATACTACTCCTAGACCTCCTAAGATCAGACCCGATCCCAGAAAGACTAAAAGAAAATCATGCATTGGCCCGGGTAAATCCATAAAAAAAAAATCGAAATATTTCATGATTTTATTGACCTGACCAGGAAAAAAGAAGTAACTCCATTTTTTTATGTTTACGATACTTCTTAACTTAAATTTAATTAAATAAATGCAATTTGAACAGGCGGGCGGGGTGATATATATAGTGTTATTAGCCCTATCATTCAATATCTGGAAAATAGTTTGAAAAAATATATATATATATTACTCTAATATAAATATAGAAATACATTTTGAATCAAAATTAAATGACAAGTTTAAACAACTTTTGAAAAGCCTTATTTTTATAGATCCAACCTAAACCTAAACCTTAATTTCATTTTTTTAAAATTGAATTGTTAATTGGGGATTTTTTTGAATTGAGAGGTTTAAGTTTAACTATTTTATATTTGTATTTGATTTATATTGGAGGCGAATTCGAAATTGTGCGAATTGTGTAATCATCAATTACTGACGTTGGTAACCGACCCAAAGCAATTTGATTATAATTCAATTCGTGACGATCATAACTCGAAAGTTCATATTCTTCAGTCATTGATAAACAATTTGTTGGACAATACTCAACGCAATTACCACAAAATATACAGATTCCAAAATCAATACTATAATTAAACAATCGTTTCTTTCGAATATCACTTTCCAATTTCCAATCTACAACGGGTAGATCTATAGGACATACACGAACGCATACTTCACAAGCAATGCATTTATCAAATTCAAAGTGAATTCGGCCCCGGAAACGTTCCGACGTGATTAGTTTTTCGTAGGGATATTGAATAGTTATAGGTAAACGATTCGCGTGAGACAGGGTAATCGCGAAACCTTGACCGATGTATCTGGCAGCTCGTATTGTTTGTTGACCATAATTTGTGAATTCAGTTACCATAGGGAACATATCGTGAATGTGTATAAAGAATAAAATAGTAGACTTGTTTCTTTCTCTTGTTTGAGATAAGTGGTGAATATAGAATATTGTAATTGTTTACAGTGAAAGAAGTTGGGACGAAGTTGTTAATAATAGATTACCTAGAGAAATAGGTAAAAGAAATTTCCATCCAAGATTTAATAGTTGGTCTATTCTCAACCTTGGTAAAGTCCATCTTGTTGTAATAGGAATGAACAAGAACAAATAAGTTTTAGCTAATGTAATAAAGATGCTGATTATTGTTCCAAAAACTTTACCTACTTTATTTATATTTATGTCAAAAATTTTAGGAACAAATAGGTATGGAATAGAAAGATTCCAACCTCCTAAGTAAAGAACTGTTACAAATAACGAAGAAACTAGTAGATTCAGATATGAAGCAACGTAAAATAAACCAAATTTTATACCTGAATATTCGGTTTGATAACCTGCTACTAATTCTTCTTCTGCTTCTGGTAAATCAAAAGGTAATCTCTCACATTCAGCTAGAGAAGAAATTAGAAAAATGAGAAACCCTATAGGTTGACGCCACAAATTCCACCCCCAAAAGCCGTATTTTGACTGCGCTTCAACTATATCAACTGTACTTGAACTGTTAGATAATCATAGTCGATTAGAACATCGCTGTTCTTATCACTATTACAGAACCGTACGTGAGATTTTCACCTCATACGGCTCCTCAAAGGTCACAAATAAATCTAAGGACATTTAATTATTATTTATCTTTATCTTGATATTTTTTTTTGTAGGATAGAGTCAAAACTTATCCCAAGTTCCCCAAATTAGACCAACGGAATTCTGTTTGCTATATTTTATATTGAAAATATATATTAAATTAAAATATATATTATATATTAAAAAGGGGTGCTTCTGAATTAATCTCATCTTTTCATTTTAGGAATGTCATTTTTGTTTGTTAATCAACAACTTAACTTAATCCTTGAATAAAAACCTTTTTGTAACAACATCATATAGGTATTTCACCCTATTATTTTCAATTACGAAAAAGAATTCGACATTCCATTAATTTATGAATCATGTCAAGAGTTCTCTCTTTCTAACTAACGCAAAGATAGAGGAAAGGGATTTTTTTAATTATTTTATTCTATTTTATTTCGTTCCTATTCTCCTTTCTCATAAAAGGGATTTTACTCAAAATAAAAGATTACTTCGTTCTTGATAGTTATTTACTTAATCGGTGGATAGGAGCATACTCTAGGTCGGAATCGTGGGTAGTACTTCTTGATCATTTCTACTAACTTAAAGTCCCAATTCGAATTCCGTTTATGTGCAGAAATATCCTCGTAAATAATTTAGAGAATATCCATGACTAATCCTTTGTGTATTTTGGTCTTTCTAACCATCCATTCAATTTTGTTCAACCTCCCGTTTAAACCCGCTTCAAGTGATGATAACTAAGCAACCAATCTTGGGGCAAACGGCCTCTACTGCTTATATTTACTTTTAATTAATAATTAATTCTTGTACATAGGAAATGAGACTTAATCTTTTTACTGCAAATTTGCAAGCCGTTTTCTTTCACTCATATAACTATCTACTTTAGTTCATCAACCCAAATGATGCCTAAAAAAGATGAAAAAAATTATTTAAACTTAACCCCTTTCTCATAAATTAGAAAGAAAAGAACTAGGAACAATTTTGTATTTCACCTAATTAGACGACACCGAATCACACGTAGAGATATTGATAATACACATAAAGTTAATGGTATTTCATAACTAATTGATTGAGCAGCAGCGCGTAAACCACCTAAAAAGGAATATTTATTATTTGATCCATATCCCGACATAAGAAGTCCAACAGGAGCAATGCTTGAAATAGCGATCCATAAAAAAACACCAATACCAAGATCGGCTAGAATAAGGTGGTATCCAAAAGGAATTACTGAATAACTTAGTAAAATCGATATGACTGCGACGGATGGTCCGATACTAAATAAACGACCATCTCCTCTAGATGGAAGAAGGTTCTCTTTGAAAAGTAGTTTTGTACCATCTGCTAGAGCTTGAAGAATTCCTAAGGGACCGGCGTATTCAGGTCCAATACGTTGTTGTATCCCTGCAGATATTTCTCTTTCTAACCAAACAATTACGAGTACACCTATTGTGATTCCTAATACAAGACTAAAAATCGGGACAAGTAGCCATATAATGCCATAGACCTCTTTTAAGGATTCTAATCTGGAAAACGAATTGATAGCTTGTATTTCGGTTGTATCCATTATCATTTTTAACGATCAACTTCTCCCATAATGATATCTATGCTACCTAATATCGTCATAATATCAGCCAATTTCATTCTTTTAACTAACTGAGGAAGAATTTGCAAATTGATAAAACCCGGCGGGCGAATTTTCCATCTCCAAGGAAAAACACTCAAATCTCCTATCAGAAAAATTCCCAATTCCCCCTTTGGGGCTTCAACTCTCACATAAAGTTCTTGTTTCGCCAATTCAAAGGTTGGAGAAGGTTTTTTACTAATAAATCGATAGTTAAAATCATTCCATTCGGAATCTTTTACTCTATCAAAACGTCGTATTTCTAAATTCTCGTAGGGCCCTCCTGGAATTCCTTCCAGAGCCTGTTGTATAATTTTTATGGATTCTGTCATTTCACCGATTCGTACTAAATAACGCGCTAATGAATCTCCTTCTTTTTGCCATTGAACTTCCCAATCAAATTCATCGTAACACTCATAATGATCAACTTTACGAAGATCCCATTGGATTCCGGACGCCCGTAGCATTGGGCCCGATAAACCCCAATTTAGTGCTTCTTCTCCGCGAATAAGGCCCACGCCTTCAACCCGTTCTAAAAAAATAGGATTCCGCGTAATAAGCTTTTTATATTCAGAAACCCCCGTTAAAAAGTAATCACAAAAATCCAAACATTTATCTATCCAGCCATAAGGTAGATCAGCAGCTACTCCTCCGATACGAAAAAAATTATGCATCATTCGCATACCAGTAGCTGCTTCGAATAAGTCATATATCAATTCCCTTTCTCGAAAAATATAGAAGAAGGGGGTCTGTGCACCAATATCTGCCATAAAAGGGCCAAGCCATAACAAATGGGAAGCTATACGACTCAACTCCAACATAATGACTCTGATATAACTAGCTCTTTTAGGTACTTGAATATTGGATAATTGTTCGGGCCCATTTACAGTTATTGCTTCCGTGAACATAGTAGCTAAATAATCCCAACGGGTTACATAGGGCAAATATTGGATAATTGTTCGATTTTCCGCAATTTTCTCCATCCCCCTGTGTAAATAACCTAATATAGGTTCACAGTCAATAACATCTTCACCATCTAGAGTAACGATGAGTCTAAGAACACCATGCATTGATGGGTGGTGAGGCCCCATATTGACTACCATAAGGTCTTTTCTTGTAGCTGGTACAGTCATAAGTTTTTTACCCATCCATTTTTCCATGAATTGCTGAAAGTGAAAAGAAGTTTATCCAAATACCAAATAAAATAAGGAAAGAGTACTTAAAAAGATTCTTCCAATTAACGAGTTTTTGCCTCTCGAATACTCAACTGACCAATTAATTCTTTATAACGTGCTCTATTTTTTTTTGCCAAATAAGCCAACAGCCGTTGACGTTTTCCTAAAATTTTTCGCAAACCTCTCTGAGATAAATAGTCTTTTTTGTGCACTTCCAAATGGGAAGTAAGTCGCCGTATCTTATTGGTAAAACGGAATACTTGAAATTCAACCGACCCCCTTCTTTCTTTTTCAGAAATAACCGAAATGAATGCACTTTTTACCATAAAAGATTTTCCCTCTTCCACTTTTACAGATATGGATTTTACCGATGAGTAATAATAATGCTAGTAATTTTAATGTGTTATATACAACAATCTGAATTTCTTTATGAACTCCTAATTTTATCAACTCATAAAGAAATTCAGGTCATATTAATCCATCCAGGTTTCAATTTAATTTATTCTGAAAAAGAAAGAAGGGGGTTCATTTTTGCATGGCATAATTTAGACCTAAAATGAAGAAGATTCTGGTAATTGATTTGTAGGTCTAATTGATACCTCAGCGGTTTTAGTCTTCGTATTATATTATATATTAGAATGGCATGGAAGGTGGGGCGTGTTAATTTCTTTACTTTCATATACCCCGTAGGGTATAGCATATATAGGAAAAATTGACTATCAACGACTTTTCAACCGCGGATACAGATGTATCCTTAACATACTGAAACGACTGCCGTTATTTGTATCAAACCAATAGCGATTCATACAAGCTAAATCTTGTAATCGATAATTAGGCCAAAGAAAAAATTTGAATTTAATTAATTCATTCTTATCTTTATTAAGATGGTTCTCTTTATCCAAATCCAAAGATTGACTGTAGTTGTTCTCAGTCCAAAATATTGGATTTTTTTTCCAAGTCTTTGAATTGAAAGAAATTAGAATTCTCAACTCTCTACGACGTCTATGCGATAAAATGGTTTCGGGAACAAGCAAATCTAAACCATTCTTATCAACATAGGGTTGTTTTCTATATCCTTGATTAATTTGGTGGTTAATCTTATGAACCAACGAAATACCTAAGGTTTGATACATAATAAATTGTCCATCATTTTTTACAGATAGGCGTGTGGGTTCGATAATAAAGACCCCCCTTTTGATGAATTCTGCAAGATTTAAATTCTTCTGAATCGGCATTATATCCAAACTCATTTCTCTTCTTTGAATCGAGGATATAGTAATTTTTCGTGGATTTTGCAGTCTAAGCAGGAAACAGTATATGTTTATATTATTCATCATTCTTTCATTCAAAGTACCGCGCGATCTCAATTGAAAAACTAAATAACGTTTTAGGAGTAAATCTAGTTCTACTTCTGTATTACTTTTCTTTTTCTTTTTTCCTCTGGCATAAGGATCTTCAATATCTTTTTCGTGGTTTGTTGGAGAAACAGATTCAGGATTCCCTTGTTTGTGTACATTTGATCTAAGATCTCTTTTGCTTTCGACCGATTCTTTTTCTTTTTGATCTTTTTGATTTCGATTTTGATTCTTTATTTTTTTATTTGAAACGGATTCCCCTTTTGGTTTTTGGTTTCCTTCGATGTTTTTCTTTTCACTAAGAGCATTTTTATTTAGATTCAAATTCAAAAAAAGGACTTTACTTGGCATAACCCACGGTTTTGTTTTATATAGATTATAAGGTAGGACAAATTCTGGGAAGAACCAAAGTCCCAGGGTTGAGATGGGACGATTTAGTATTTCTTCATTCATTCCCATCCAATCCAAAAACCCTTTTCGGGGTTTTGGTAAATTGATTTGGAGCTTTTGCGGAAGTGTAAGATAAACAAGGTTTTTTTTATCAATTTTATCAATAATTTTATAATTGTTAGTATCAATCTGAATATTTTTATTACTCGTGATATCGATTTTGATGCAGGACTCAATAGTAACTTGTTGTCTAAGATCAAAATTGATAATTTTCCAATCCAAATATTTTCTATCGGGATTTTTTTCCATATATCTAATATCGACATAATTATTAATAGGGATACTTCTCCATATATATATATCAAAAAAATTCTGTTTATGCGTGTTGGATTTATAAGAAATATCTTCGTTCTTTTTTAATTGGACTTGCGAGCTTGATTTATAAATAGACGAGTCCCTCTTATTTTCATAATTCAAATTAATAGATTTATATGATAAAAGATCATATCTAGAGTTTTTTTTTAAATTCTCTTTTTGATTCAATAAGTAATATACTTCAGAATCCCTGGAATTCCCCCCCTTTTTGGACTGAACTTTTTCATATGAATCCCGCTTGGAATTTTTATGACGTAGATTAACTCTATTTCTCCACTTTTGTGGTATTAATCCAGACCATTTAATACGAGATAAATCGTATTGATAATGTCCCTTTAACCAGTTTTTCCATTTATTCATTTTAGAATTCGGAAGTTTCTTATGACTTAATTTAGAATGAAGTATTCCTTGTGTTTCAAAGGAATCTTTTATTTCAGCCTTAATAAAAAAAGACATTCCGTGATATTGAAAAACAGATCTTAATTTGTTACTAACTTGGGTTTGTGATAATTTAAAAAATACATATGCTTGTGACAAATAGGATAAGTCACAAAAACTATTTAAATTTTTTCTATTTCTAAGACTATTAATTGATTTTTTTTTTTTTAGAGTTGAAATAAAGTTAATTGTATTTTGATTTTTTCTATTAAGCCTTTCTTGATTTGCTTCATTAATGGGCTTATCCGTCATTTTTTTTATCGATTCAAGAAGAAATTGTATATTGAGTCTGGGAATATTAATACTAGATAAAAACATATCTATGTATATTTTTTCAAGGAAAATCTTTATAAAACAATCTAATT